CGAATTAGTATAGGAATGGAGATTTCTACTTTCCGTAGTTGGGTTCGAACCTGAAGATGGTTTTGTGGTGTCTGCTTCGTCTCTAGATTATGCTTCGTCTCCAGAATCCCTACCCTAAAGAGTGAAATTGCGTAGCTTAAGGTAGGTGTTTCCCCAATCCGCGCAAAATAAACGTAAGGGCTGTCTATTGGTAATAGAATTGAAAGGGTAGAAGGTATCCTCGGCATTGTTGGAGAAGTTTAAGTGGGAGTAAGCATTGCCCCCTTACTTGTTCGTTGTCTATCTGTTCTACTAACCTGATGTCTACCTGTATAAATCTATACTCGTTTGAACTACTCGATTGCTATTTTTTTGTCTTTCCTTTACTAACGTGGAATAACGAGTTTTTTTTTTGGTCTGCCAAAACTTTGATTGAAAGAGGAGTGTTAAAGCAATTCGCTTACGAAATCACAGTCCAAAGCAAAGCAACTACTTACTGGTTTAGCTCGTGTTTTCCTTTTTGAAGTAGTTTGGCAGACGCATCGATTGTTCGTGGCTGGTCACACGGCTCCGGTGCATCGGGCCACTCTCAATTGTGTGGTTCCGAAAAAACTAGGGCTCTTCCCGTATGAGCAGGCTTATCAACCACTCAGAATAGGGAGCTTCCAGCGGGAAGTCCAGCTTTGGGACGTTGCCCCTCCCTCGGATGAAAATAGATCTCGTGGAGACGGGCTTGACAAAAGTCAGTTAGCAAGCGGGTGTTCCATAAAAAAAAAAGAAACTAGGATTCTTCCGAACTCAACTCCGTGGCCAAAACCATCTTCTCACTCTGACCCCCACATATCAGATCCCAGATGCCACCCAACGATGATGGGACTTTCGCGCAGGGAATTTTCATTCGAAAAATACTCCCCCTCTTGCAGCGAGAGCCCACTCCTACCTAAGGAAGGGGCTTGTAGATCTATATTTGGATTAAGGGGCGGTATGGATGGAAGAGCGCTTCTATTGGTAGGCAGTCGCTGGCCGAGGAGGCTGCTCTCTCTATCTAGAATGAAAAGAGGAGAGAAGTAGCACGCACTGGAGTGGGAGTGGTTCCAGTGCCGAAATCGCCCTTTCTCTTATTCGTACTAAGGGGGAGGAGGGCTTATCTTAATATTCCATCTTGTTTGTTAGCTGACAACTCCATCCATCTTGCTTGTGCTCATTCTATCACAAAAGATATTTTTTACTTTTGCCATATGGTGATCATACTTTTTTCATACAATTGGAAAGTCTACCGAGGGGAAGGTAGGACAAAAACACGGTGTTTCCTACTTTTCTTTTGTCACTTTGAAAAAAGTCTTTATTAGGGAAATCGATGAGTAGGCGCGCAGCGACGGGGTTTCCTACTTTTAGTATTCTACCATATGCCTCGTTTTTTTACTTCTACTATTGGTTTTTCAGGCTGTGAATTAGCAATGAATCCTGACAACTTCAACTCTTAGTTATACACCCACCTCTACTACATAGTAGATAGTCAAAGTGTCAGCTGCTTGTACCAGTCATTTATGTGTCGTAATTGTACTCAATTGTCCAAGAAGACTGCACGAGACACCAAAACACATCAATGTTGTTTTTCATGTACTGCCTCTTCTAGATTCGATTGCTGTCTCCACATTTCTTCGCCAAAAGGCTTGAATTCTTCCCATCGTACACTACATCCGATGCTTTAAGTTCAACTGGAAATGAAGAAGTATACCTCATGATGGGTTGACCTGCCTGTCGACTACAAGAGAGACAAGCTCACTCGAGAGATCTTTCCTTTCGATCGCCATTGGAGAAAATAAGACTCCATTGGTGCGGATGGGAAGCAAGTGTGAAGCTCCTCAGAGTTTTTGGGTTCCTGTCTTCATGTACCGAAAGGACAAAGCTGGACGATAGGAGCAATACGGGGAGAAAGTAGCGCTTTTGCTATAGGCTGGCTTAAAATGTTTCGTTTGAAAACGAACTTGTTAAGGCAAAACAGGCTTTATTGCTTTTGCCCTTGGCTGGACTACAAACTTGAATCTTGAAAGTAGTTCCCGCTAGGTAAATACAGATTTATTGGTTTTGCCCCAAGCAAGAAAACGGATGTGCGAAGGAAAGTAGGACTTTTTACTACGGCTGGCATAAAAAGTTCACTTTGATCGTACACTCTACTAGGCAAAACTGGTGTGAGTGGTTTTGACTATGGAGGGCATAAACAGTTTAATATGGAGAGTCGGCTGAGTTTAGGACAAAAAGACAAGGCGTAGTCTTTTGAGTCTGATCAGTCTAGTGTTGCCTATGTTGGGTAGGAAATAAAAGAATCAAAGCCCTCGACGTTCCTAACAGCTGTTGAGCTCTCGAAGTATGAGATCCTGAATGCATCCTCTTTCTTTCCACTTCATCTTGGGAATCTGGAATGGTTGTTTATGGCTGGGTGTGACAGATCAGACTGAGTTTAGAATCAGACCTTCTATCTATCTAGCTGTATTGCCACTCCAACGGTTCTTTTTCTTTGATTATGCCCCGTATCTCTCTGAGCCTATTTGATCTATTTGCTATATCCAAGTTCGAGTGTGAAGTTCGCTCCGGTTGAAGTGTAGGGCTTCCTAATTTCTGCTTCGTCCTCCTGCACACTAGTATAGAAGGTTGGCCCGTCACCGTATACCATCGTAAGATGAACTGGAAATTAGTAGTTTCAACCAGTTACACAAAATAGGCAAGTTGAGTTCAGCGTGTGTTGCCTCCAACTATAACGAGGCCCTTTGACTTGAGGTACGATTTACCTCTTAACGCGCTTTCCTGCTAGAAGAAGTGAGGGTGATGTCCAATGACCTGTTTGAAGAAGCTTGCTGTGTAGATAGGTATCCGTTTCGTAAACCTAATGTAGAACCTGTAAACTAAAGACTTGACTCCCGGAACCGCAGCCATTCAAAAAGCTATCAATCTGATTCGAAATACCAAGGTTCGAAGACCTCTGGGGCATATCAAAGTACTTTCACTTGCCCCACAACAAGAATTTCTAGGGTATGTGAGTGGTGTCGGACGCTATAGGGGTTTGTGTATTCACATCAGGAGAAGAAATAGGCTCTCATTGCTGCTGGGATAAGACAAAACCTTCTTCCTTGATCCATGGCGTCACCGCTGCTATATTCATAGAGTAATTCTATTGGCTGGCTATGATTCCAGCAAATAAGTCTTGGGGTCATTCCGGGCTGATGCTTCCTAATTCTGCCTAGCTTTTGCTCCATTCATCACTATGGGGCACCACATATATAAGCATTGGGAGATCGATCTAATTCTACCAAAGGCAAAAGAAATGGGAAGCAAAGTGTTGGTTATCTAGCTAGTATAGAGATGATGCAGTATCTTCATTGGCGAGACAAGCAAAGAAGTAGATTCAAAAAAGCAAAGTCAAGCAAGCAGCAACATTGGTGACTTTATTGAGTCTTGTCCTAGTTGATCTGGAAATGCCCGAAGAAGCCTTTGACTCATCCAATGCTTAATTGGTTGTCCTAATTTCTTTCTTGAAAACATGTACGAAATGAAAGACTTATGTGAATAAGATCCAATTCTATGATTCACAATTGATCGATAGCTCACAAGCTACCTGCTTATAGGCGGGGCATCAGTTGTAACAAACAGGGGAGTCAGGTAAGAAGAATCAGCCTCGGAAAAGAAGAATTCAGCGCTCATATCCTCGTTTCCAACATGCATTCGTAGGCAAGTTTATAAGGTGGAGGAAGCAACTGTTTTGAATCCTGCAAACAGAACGTTTGAATCAGTCTATTGATAAGTAAGCACTTGAGCCAGAGAGACAAGCAACTATAGGTATAAATCATTCAGCAGAAACTCTTGGTTTCAGTTCAGCAGTGTTTACGACGCATTGAGCAGAAACGTTGAAATAGAAGCAGAGTTTCTTTTCTGTTGGACTTTGTGCTTGCCTTTGAAGGAGGAAGAGTGCTGTTGCTATAGCTGTTCCTATTTCAACTAGGTAGGCCTTCGGTATTCATGCTTCCTTCTATCAAGAGCATTGTGGCAGTACGAAATCCTTCCTCAGCCTTGTTTCTAATTTTCACCGGGCATATCTTATTTTTGGACACTTGCTGCATTCTAACCCTATCGCTTAACCGTTCGCTTCTTTCCATTGCTTCAACGCTTGTTTCAAGCAATAGTCAAGAGTTACTAAAGTAGTTTGTCCTATTCAAAGCTATAATCAGTGACTAATATGCACACAACAATAAAGACAGTTGTTTTTTCTAGTGAGAAATCGAGTACTGTTTTTACACAGCTATAGCGTCTGTGAATTTGACAGAAAAGCAAGGTTCAAAGCCCACGGAGCGGTAGGTCGACATTCCTTCTTCTTTCCAAGCTTCTGGTGGTATCTATACCTTTCGAGACCAAGCCCTGCTACAATTCATTGCTGGAAGAGACTGCTAGATTGATTTTGAATAGTTCGCTTCAGGGTTGTAGATAATGCTCTATCAAAGAGCGCCAGCGTACGTGCTCGAAAGCGTTAGTCAACTAGCTACTTGTCCTTGGTTTTCTCTAGTGTGCCCCTTCATTCAATCTCTAACTCAATGTCTACCCACATACCTTTCCTTTCTGAATCAGAGCTTTGCTTACACATCTAATTCTACATTTGACAGATATTTTATAAGGCTGAAATCACACAGTTCTTATCCCGGCATCTTACTTACTATTTTGAAAACGACTACTCTTTCCTTTTCCTTTAGGGTTATGGGGTGATAATCTCCCGTTGCTATGGGGGAAGTCACTGAGAGCTCTGAGTCGGATGAGGTGGAAACTTTGCTCTTTCTCCTTGGCCGGAAGGAAAGAAACTTGCTACCTTCAGGAAGGCTGTTTCCCTCGGCTAGATAGAATGGATATCCATTTGTTGAGAATAGAAATAAGCCTCCCTCCTAGAGATGCCCCACTATCAATGAGAACCTTTAGGAAACCTAACACACATCTGCGCCGTAAAGAACTCTTGATCAGCTTGCTCAGTAGTCATAGCTTAACGGAAGGAAATCCTCGTTCACTACCTACATGCTCCACCGGGGGTACGCCCCAACCCGATCTTCCATAATGCATCAAGCTAGCCTTAGGCACCAATTCTCACACACCAATGCAAGGGAATTACGCCGATGAGTGAAACCCCCCTTTTATCAACTGAACACTTCCCCTTTCCTTGAACCAGAAACGGCAACCGGCACGGGGAATTTATTTATTCTTTTTGAATATACGAATGCAGGTAGTTACTACTCTTCCTATAAGATAATATGGATGAGATCCTATACATATGTATGAGACTTCTAGGCAACAGAGCAATAGGCATTGCCCGAGTACTAAATCAAGGCTCCCGCATGAAGGTAGGAAAGGTTGCTGTCAAGATGGTGATCCACAGTAAGAAGATAGTATGTAACTAGAGGGCGAGAGTTGTAAGCCAATAGGGGGAAGTAGAATGCTCAGGTGGGAGGAATCCAAGCCTAAGCACCGGATAACTCGTACAGAAGGATAGAGGAAGAGAACCGGGTGGCTTGACACCTGGTGATGTTAGAAAGAAGACAAGTGCTTATGCTTATAAGGAACCCCAAGGTTAGCTTATAGCTCTTGAGTCTTATCTTATGTGGAAGCTCCAGAGAAAGGAAAAATAGAGTTCCAACAAGGCTGGCCCAGTCCACACTTCTCATCACTCTGCCTCCTTCGGTAGGTAACTTTGACACCTAGGAAAGAGTTGATGGCATCTCAACGCAAGAAGGTAGAGAAGAATCCCTAGCGCAGATGTGCCGAGAGCGAGAAAGCCTGTCTTCCCCGTGAAGCAAGAAAAAACGGCTCCTATTTACCAAAGAAACTCTTTTGTTAGTTCTTTCTAGCAAACTGATGTAGGTAGGCTTCCGGAAGCAAGCTAGTTGGGAATGGGTTTGATAGCTGAAGAATGGAACATCACATGGTTAATAGTTGAGGAAAAGGCGAGACTTAACTGACCCTCGTTCTATATCTTGACAGGGCAGATCGCAACAGAAATGGCAGATACTACGTTCTCCCGCCTTGATAGATAGTTCTGCTAGAAAGCTCATTAGAAGTCGAATCAAACATTCAAACCTAAGGCCTTTGTTGTCCTGCTGAAAAAGCTTAGTAAGCCGGTCTTCGAGAAAATCCAGCTCTCGAATCGGACTAAAAGGAAAAGATATCCCTAGGTGGCAGAGCAGCCTTTAGAGTAGAGCTCACTTCCCCACTCTGTTCCTAATCTATGTCTTAATAAAAGACTCCCGATACCGGACATTACCCATTAGACTGATTGGACCACTTAAGAGGACCCCTTTGGCTTGGCTATTCTAGGCCTTCTTCTATTCGTACCTCCTTCCTTTTCTTCCCCCGCCATTCAAGCCAGGCCATCTCTCAGGCTTACAGTTTGAAATCCGAGTTCGCGGATGGATTTCTTGAGCATACCCTGAAGCCACAGCCGAAGAATATGAATAGTTTAAGGTGGGTACAAGTAGTGTTTCACTATAGTGAGTTGTGGTTGGTTGTTGACCAACTGAAAATGGGAGAAAGAAAGATTCACAAACGAGGCGAATTCTCGAAAAACCAATTGTTGCACTAAGATACTTACGATTATGCGAGCTCACCTAAAGTCAGATCGAGGGGCGACACTCGTGTCGAGAAAAACGATCTAGACTAGACTAAGAACTCCCAGGAAGGATGAGAGCTCAAAATCTCGATTTTCTTCTATTATCTTACTAAAGATATTTATTTGTCAAGCTTTTAGACTTTGAAGGACTAACTTTCTTCTTAAGAAAGAAAGAGGAAGACTATTGATCTTATAATACGTCACCGGTGTACTTACTTCAACACAAGAAGCATGGGCCTCTTCGATAGAAGCACTCTCTTTTCTTAGCCCCGTCCCCACCTTTGTTTCCCGTAACACTAACTTGACCCTCAAGCCAAGTTAAGATAGTGAGAGAGTGAAAAAGACGGCACAACTTCATCACCAAAGGAAGGAAGAGCTTTGCCCATTCGAATTATCAAGATCCGGCTACCCAAGTAAGAAATATTTCTAATAACAAAAAAAGCGAGGAGAGCGGTCTACAAGAGTAAGCGAATGGTTAATTCACTAAAGTCTTTCTTGGAAGTGGAAAACCAAAAGATGCTATGCTGCCTACCAAAGAACGCATGGATAAGTGGGCGAGCAAGCGAAGCCCCAGGTTCGGAAAGAATAGAAAGAATAGTAGGTACCGGAGTAGTAGATACCAGAATGATTCTTGAGCTGCGCTGGGAGAAGTGAAGAAAAGGCAAATCTTTGAGAAGGAAGAGCGCTATCCTAGTCAAGAAGAGAAGTTCTCGAGATATCTATGGTGAACCGATGTTGCTTAGGGCGGGTGACCATCTTATGATTGAAGATAAGCACCGAAAGCTTTCCTGGTGAATGGAAGTGAGGCGTTCGGAACCTATTCTAGTAGAGGAACCAACCCTAAGAAAACCTGACCAAAAGATAGCTACGTTCCCGTCACTAACGTTACTTCGGAGTATGTGGCTGATCCGCTGAGAAAAGACGGGAAGGCAAACAGAAAGTACCACTTTTCTTAATCTTAAGTTAAGATGAATCTATTGAAGAGTCAAGGTTTCCAATGAGCACGGATGAGGCGAAGCATCGATCCCTAACAAGCGAGGCGGATACAAAGGAATCTTAGTCTATGTCTTGGTCACCCAGAAAAGTATTCAGAGATAGTTGAATTGAGGGACCTCTACTTTACGTACCTCTGTAGTCTTAAGAGAAAGTAATACACTCAGTCTCACCGTTGGAGGATTTAGTGGAGGATCTAGGGCGTTAGCCCGAAGCCCATAGAGAGAGAGAGTAAAAAGCCTATAGCACTGCAGGAAGACCAAGGTCTCGATCGACAGATCTAGTGGTCAGTCACCGTCAATATTTGATTCTACGGCCAATGCTGCTAAATTAAAATAGCAATTAAACCATGTTCCTGGGGAAGCCCTAGCCTTGAAACAAGGGGCTTTACTAATATAGAAATGGAAATCAGATAAAGATGCCTAGTCTGCGCTGTTAGAATCCATTGGAGAAAGGCTTGCTCACTTCTTCATCTGTGAGATGCTCGTATTATAATAATTTATAATAATGGGATTGGACCTTGCTTCGATCCCCTCTTTAAGAGACTCCAGAAACTCGTTGACCCATAGATGTAATAGCCGAAATGAAACTCTTTTCCTTTACGCCATAGGAACTAGTATAGAATTCTAAAAGAGGTCTTTCCTTTACGTCGTAAAGAGAAGCATGTGCCTTCCACCTATCCTTGCACGTATAGCAGGGCTTTAATAAAGAACGCATCGGGCAGCGAGCGGAAAAAGAAAGTCGATTGAATCTTGGTAATTGAGTGAAGAAGCTCTCAGCGAAGAACAACCCCTAAATCTCGGAAGTATTGAATCGGGATCCGATCTCTTTTGGTACACTCGAGTCATAAGGTGTGTACAGACAGACAGGCTTCCTTTCGAAAGGCTAGGCACCATTTGATCCAAAGCTCCTCATATGATGGGTATAGGCTAGTTGAAAGGAATGACCTCACGTCAAGCGAACGGCATCAAGGAATCTCCGTTTTCAACCTTTGTGGCATCGGTTACAGCTGGGAAAGCGAACCTCTATCCATAACAATAAAGAAGAATCTCGATCTAATTGGAAATTTCCCATCACCTTTTTTTGACTAGGCTGGTTCCTGTTTGTCAAAGTGTATTCGCCCCCGGAAACGCTCCGATGTAATTGATTTTTCATAAGGGTAGTGAATCGTTATAGGTAAACGATTTGTGTGGGATAAGGTAATTATTAAACCTTGACCAATGTATCTTGCGGCGCGTATTGTTTGTTGACCATAACTAATGAACCCAGTTAGCATAGGGAACATATTCTAAATCTATATATGAAAAAGGTATGTTTCTTTCTCTTGTTTGAGAGAACTTTTGTGTTGAAAATATTCTTACTGTTATTGTATTCTTATTTATAGTGACACTAGTTGGGAAGAAGTTGTTAATAAGAGATTGCCCAGAGAAATAGGTAAAAGAAATTTCCATCCAAGATGTAATAACTGATCCATTCTCATCCTGGGTAAAGTCCATCTTATTGTAATAGAAATGAAGATAAATAAATAAGCTTTAGTTAATGTAATAAAGATACCTATTACCATTTCCAAAATTCCAATTATTTTATTCATTTGGAAAAATAAAAAAAAAGGATATATAGGGAATAGATAAATTCCACCCGCCTAAGTATAGTATGGAAATGCATTCATTTTCTTTGCATCGATTTTGATCCGCAATACAGGGTGGTATGCTAGCAGAAAATAGAAAAGGCTAAAGAGAAGGGTATTTTCTGGGAGTACGTGGCAACCGGCTCAAGACTTTAGTTGATCAATCATGCATCATTTTAATGAAAAGCTTGCTGTCAACGGTAAGAGGATCCATGGGACGAACCAAGAGAAGGCGAAAAGGTAAACCGTTAGACCCCCGAAGCCAAGCAGAAGGAAAAGAAAATGAGTGAGCCGACTGAAGAAGTGGAAAAGTGGGAGCCGGGAAAATTCCTAAACATTGATTGCGGGTAGAAGAAGGGAAAGGCAGATGAGTGTGAGGGAGCCCTTTTCACCATTATTAATGAATTTTATTAGACCTAGCTCTTGAAAAAGCAATGGAACATGCAAATGGGCAGCAACTCTTCTTTTACGCTAGGTATGCCGGTGATCTAGTGTTTAAGGTTTTGGATTTAGGACCTAGATGTCATCGAATGAATGCTCGGTATACTTGCTTTCGGAAGGAAGCTAATCTGAACACTGAATCCAGAAGAAAGAAGCTTTTCTATTTTGAGAGATGAATTCAAAGAGAGAAGGTTGTAGAAGGTAAGTAATCCGATGCGCGTTCAAATCCAACAAGAACGTCTAATGAAATGACGGAAGATGCATATTATTCTCTCGTAGCTGGGGCTAAGAACGATCCTCTTATCCAACTTTCTGTCTGTCCCAAAACCGAACCTTGGTACTGCTCTACTTCAGCATTCTACGACTGAATCCATTCTGGAAATGATGACTTGCCCACAGTAGAAGTTAGTGTCATTTTCCGCTTTTTAGGTGAAATTGGCTTTACTAGTCTCCTCTCTGTCTCTTTCCACTTCTGTCTTTCTAGTGCAAATCTCATAAGTAGAAAGAAAGCGGTAGTTTGAAGTGAGCCGCGCTCTCTCTTTCGGAATTCTGCACCTAGGTACCACTCTAGATTTCTTACTGGCTGACTCAAGTGCTAACTCATAGTGCATAGCATGTTCATAAGCCTTGTTCACACTATTAGGGTGTTGAGCAGTGACCATATACTTCACTTCCTCCTTTAAACCACTTAGAAAAGAGGAAAAGAAAAACTTCTCAGTAAGATTAGGGTTTTCCAAGATCAGTCCAGTCCGGCCTTTACTTTTTCAAACTTGCTCATATACTCCCTTACAGATCCAACCTGATGTCATTTTCTTAATTCATCAACTGGGTTACAGATTTGGATGCACAGAAACCTATTCTTGACCTCACTAATCAAGGTGTCCCTATTAGGATGAGGGTTACTGACCACATAACTCCTGTACCACTCACTAGTTTACAACATTGAAATAAGCGATTCTTTTTGCAGCGTTTTTTTTCTCCTTTTTCATTATCATTTTCCCTCTCAAAAAAGATCGAAAGGATTCACTCCGGTGCTGCTTGCTGGTGGAGGTTGACTATCTCCACTATGAATAAGTCTTTCTCGAGTAACTGAGACTCAACGTGTAGGCGTTGGAAGCAGAAATAGGAGATGGGTCGTTCCAGCTCGGCAAGAGGATTCCGGAACATCCAAGTCCTAGCTATAACACAGACAGGAAAGTTTTTTTCTTTCATTGCAATGTCTGGCATCGTTTAAAATAGGCTCGCTACATAGTTGCAGGCTCGCTCGCTCCATTCTTACGCTCGCTGGCTGGTGAGGCAGAGTTGGTATGGCACTGGCTGGCTGCTAATGGTCACTCAGGATCTACTATGCGCGATACGCCGACGACATTTTGTTTGGGATTCCCCGGGCCAAAGAGATATACCTGTTCCATTCCAAGTGAAAGACCAGCAGCTGCGCATACTATTGAACGCGTGCGGCAGGTTTCAATTCCACTTTTCCTGGGCAAACTAGAAAACAAGTACCGATGTCAGGAGATGGAAGTCAGGTTGACGAGGCAGTGACGTAGGATAAGGCTCTTTGGTGAACCAGACTTTGTCTATCTTAGAGATTAAATTGGATGATAGATTTTTATTTTTTTTTCTTGGGAATGGTCAAAGCCTTTCACGGTTGAGCAAAAGGTCTCGGGTTCGAAAACAGAGATCAAAGACTCTGTCCTCGCTTCGATATTGTTTTCATATTGAGGGATTAGTCTGCCATCAGTGGTAGACTGGGGAAGAAGGCCGAGTGGATGCTTTCCAGCAAAAGAAAACATGACGTAGTCATCATGCCTAACAGAGAGATTCGCCTTGGTTCTGTCTATCGCTCTATAGGGAAAATGACTCCGTTCTGTCTCCATTAGCTAATCAGGCTTGCATAGGAAGGGGAAGGAAGAGATTTTCTTGCTTCAATCTCACGTCCTTTATATATGCTAACCTACCCTATTCCCTGCATACTGATGACTCGCGTTGGCTAACAGCACGTCTTTCAGCAGCTCACTAAAGGATGGGCTATTCATCTCAGTCCTCATGCTTCCGTCTTCATATCCCGCCAGAAAAGAAGAAAGGCGAGTCTTTGCTTTGGCAAAAAGAGAAGGAGCTCTTCTTGCCCATATGGGAGTGGAAGCTTCAGTGTAAGCGGAAGCTAGACTAGAAGAGAGATTCATCCTAGGCTTTGCTTGGCCCTACTCTAGTTTTGGTGCAGCTAACTAAGGGTCGAATTTCGTGACTTGATGAAGAGGAAGCCGAGTATCTTTGGTCTTGAAGAGTCAGGCCAATCCAACCGCTTGCTCCTGCCCAACTCAGTCTCAGTCGTACCATAATGCGCCTGGACTCAACACTTTTCTTGCTCCAAGACCACCCTCTAGCCCTCATGTCAAATAGATGACAGAATTGTAAACAATCTTAGAATGATTTAAGCTGAGGAACATAGAGGTCTCTCCCACCATTTTTGTCATATACCTCTGGAATAGTGTTGAAATCACACGCCACTAAGCAGGAGCCTAAACCAAGTGGTTTATCTTAGCGTGCTAGCCGCTGCTTCATTTCGTATAGCGATAACGCTTTCTCTTTCTTAGCGCTCCACCCCGCGGGGAACTCTGGTTGCGCTTTGGTTGGCTTTCTCTTTTTTTCTATTTTCTCTGACTTGACTCAGCTTGACCTACTTGACTCAGCGGTTAGAGTATCGCTTTCATACGGCGAGAGTCATTGGTTCAAATCCAATAGTAGGTAAAACCGGCCCCCCGCTTTTGCCAGCATGACAGCAAGCACAGACTGGCATCAAGGAGTCGAATGACCAAAGCATCGGTTGCTTCCACGAGACAATCAATGACCAATAAAAGACCAACGAAACGACGAGTGAGAAAGATAAAGAACGCGACGTGGTTCATTGAAGTAGAGGTTTGATCGAGGATTGGAGAGGAGAGGTGGAATAAAAAGCTCGGGATGGATTTTTGAGTCTTTGTGCGAGCCGTATGCGGTGAGAGTCGCACGTACGGTAAGGAGGGGGGTTCGCGTCTATACGTGTAGTGTGGTGGTTGGGCCTACCCACCCTATTTGTTCCATGATCTATGGGTCTACTGGAGCTACCCACTTCGATCAATTAGCCAAGATTTTGACCGGATACGAAATCACTGGTGCTCGATCTAGTGGTATTTTTATGGGGATTCTTTTTATCGCTGTAGGATCCCTATTCAAGATTACTGCAGTTCCTTTTCGGGCGGCTGTAGGACGGACGGCCCCCTATAGGTAGTAGGGTAGGATGGGTGGTACCGCTCAGATAGCGGCCAATCCTCCTAACTGCGCGCGGGCCGGGCTTAGAGCGCGTGAAACTCATCACTACCTCGTAAGGGCGTTGAGACCATAGCATGTTACACAAAAGCGCCGCTTTCTCTGGAGTGTTGTCACACAGCTGCCCGACTAGAAGAGCTACTCGCTCTGTAGTGTTGTCACACAAGATAAGCACGCCGCCCGCCTGCTGGCCGGGCGAATCGAAGTTATCTTCCGGTCAACTGTCCGCCCAGTCAAGTGCAAAAAACACAGTGGAATCACGCAACGCACGCAGCTGGTGTGCTTCCTGCCCACGAGGAAAGAAGAGCGACAAGGTTCAGATTTGACTGTTTGCAGCATGGGAGCTGATTACCCAAAAAATCCCTGGGAAAAAAGAAAAGATATCTCGGTAACGAAAACCATAGGAGGCTGTATTGGCGAGATCCAAGGGTTCACAGCAGCCCAAAAGAAAAACCGCCTGGAAGTCCGAGGACCTTTAGTACCGTACCGAACCAGCAGCCTTCGCGCCAAGCGACGACCGCCCTTGTCCCTTTCCTTTTTCCATTCAGCCTACTTCTTAGCTTTGTTCCGTCAGTCTAAGGCAAAGTCCGTGACGAAGATCTTTCTATCAATAGATAGGAATGAGTGTTCGTTATAGGGGATAGGATCCATCTGCTCTCTCTCTATTTTCTTTGATGCAATTTAGAGAGAAAGAGCAGTGCGAACTAAAAAAAAAATAGAATCGGGAGATGATTAAAAAAAAGATACATAGACATATAAAGTAAAGGGATGTATATATTATTCCTATATATATCATCTATCTATGAAAAAAGTAAACAGAGTTCGTTTTTGGGTTCCCCGAAGCCCCGAATGGATTGGATCGTTTCTGCTTCTGCCAACGAAATGAAGGCCTCGCCCCTTCCGAATGCTTCTCCGATCCTGAACGCGAAGAGAATAAGATGCAGCTCCCCCTCCCTCTGTCTTTTTCCGCTTTGCTAATCTTCCCCTCTAACGCGGGCCGGGCTTAGGCGGGCGCGGGAGGAAGAAAGAAAGTCGAAGAGCGTCTTCTCCTTTGTCCTTTTTTCAGTGCAACACAGGAAAGCACCCTCTTTTTGTAATCTCTGCAGCTTCCCAGAGGCTTTTTTTTGTATTGAACGCATGGCGTAGCTAGGACCCCCCAATCATGTTTGAGCCTATGTTCACCCGGGGCTCAAAAAGGAGAATTCCGGAATGCCTGCCGACGTTCAGATAAGGTGCATATCCCTTACCACTAAAGGAAAGGCTCGACGAAGGGGGGGATATTTGCAGGGTAAGGAAAACACTTTCGGAGATTGAGATGTCGATTTGTTTTTCATCGAAAAGGAAGAAGGCCGAGGCAGCCTTCCTTCGGGCTTTGCCTGCCGACGTTCTAATAAAGAATTCCGGCTCGGCCCGGGAAAGCGCTGGCAACAACATAAAGAAAGGGGTCCATGTAGCTGCTGCGCCCGCCCACTGAGCAGCAGGTTCGGCATCTACTACAAAAGAGAGAATCCACTTCAGATAACCACGTCTCTGCTAGGCAGCGTGTGGAATGGCCGAGAGCGGACCAAATGGATATATAATCCAAGCCGAGAGTGGAGTTACGTGAACAGCCGTCTGATGGAAAACAACTTTCACGTTCGGTTCAGAGAGCACTTTTTTCGTTGAGAATAAGTCCTTCCCTTTTGTGTGAATTCCCCAGCGGCGAATTAACCAACTTGTGGGGCCCTATCTATTCAATCTCTCGAGCCCCAAGAAAACCCCCCTCTCCCTCGGACTCAATCTCTCTTTTGACTCTATATATGTGGGCACCTGATATCTATGAGGGTTCACCCACCCCGGTGACAGCATTCCTTTCTATTGCGCCTAAAATCTCTATTTCTGCAAATATGTCACGTGTTTCTATTGTTGCTTCCTATGGGGGTACATTACAACAAATCTTCTTTTTCTGCAGCATTGCTTCTATGATCTTAGGAGCACTGGCCGCCATGGCCCAAACGAAAGTCAAAAGACCTCTAGCTCATAGTTCGATTGGACATGTAGGTTATATTCGTACTGGTTTCTCATGTGGAACCATAGAAGGAATTCAATCACTACTAATTGGTATATTTATTTATGCATCAATGACGATAGATGCATTCGCCATAGTTCCAGCATTACGGCAAACCCGTGTAAAATATATAGCGGATTTGGGCGCTCTAGCCAAAACGAATCCTATTTTGGCTATGACCTTCTCCATTACAATGTTCTCATACGCAGGAATACCCCCGTTAGCCGGCTTTTGTAGCAAATTCTATTTGTTCTTCGCCGCTTTGGGTTGTGGGGCTTACTTCCTAGCCCCAGTGGGAGTAGTGACTAGCGTTATAGGTCGTTGGGCGGCCGGAAGGTTGCCATGAGTAAGGTTGGGAGACCGAAGGCTGTTTTCCGTGCACCGGACACGTAGCTTACCGAATCAGTTGCAACACAGATGGGAATGCATGCTACGAAAGACAGGGTCGAGTCTGATACATCAACCGTCGACTCCATATCGTTGTACGAGTCCACAATCACTACACGAGATGAACCTGGGTTTGGTGAATGGAAGTTGGCCTTAGGTGTAATAGGACTCCCAGTTACTGCGCGCGATCGTATACTGAGGTGCTCCCCGTCGGTTGTTGGAACGACGCGAGCCGGGCCGGGCCTCGATTCCTTTCATAAAGATGAAGGGACAGAGGTGACTAATTCCCCATCTCATTTGGGGCGGAAAACGAATCGACATCTCGATGTGATACAGCCCTTTCCATTTTCGTTGGGAAAGAACGGCGAAGTCCATCCGAACCCTCCAATGAAGAAATAAGAGGAGAGCAAAGCGCCAATGGCGCGCGAAGCGCATGCGGAAGGGGCACGGAGAAATAAAGAAGTGTGGAGGAGAAGCAGCCGAGCTCATTCCCTTCGCTTCCTGGGCCCAAAGCAGTGCTTTGTTTCCTGGCCAAATCAAGGATTTGGGGCTGATTGCAAAAGATATCTGAATAGAAAGATAGATCCATCCATCTATCCAGATATCTAAAAAAGAATCGATTTTGATTTCATGAAACCTTTGATTCAAAGAACTGCGCTTAGCCCCCCCGCTCATGAAACGGCTCTGCTGCAATGGATGGCAGAGGGTCCGTAGTACCCGAAGCACTGGAGTGATCCAGTAGCCGGGAAGGGGCCTAGAAGTGCCTACTACTACACCACACTACACTTGGCTCTACACATTTACAGAGCTTACCCCTGTCCAGTGTCTGGCAGAACGTTGGGGGCTTCAATCGTCGACTCGTTATCCCCATCTCAGCCCAGGCTAACGGAGCCTGACTTATTCAGGGGAGAGAGTGGAGCCTATCGAAGCACTCTTGAGAGTAAGATCCTTGGCTCCTCTTCATTCTCTACAGGGGTCTCTGCCCACATGGAAGCGGGGCAGAGATGGATAAGATCAAACACGGGAATAAGAAGCATTTTAAATGCCTTTTTGATCATTTTGATAGAGGGGGATGGATAAAGTGGGCAAAACAGACTCACATTTTTCAATCGAAAAGATGGGTTCCTTTTTCGTCTCGACAAAGAAAGAATCATCTTGAGCTCCTAACCCCTTCGTAGGGCCGTGTATAGTAAGTGATCCGAACCTGCCCGGAGCGAGCCCCCCTTAGAGGCAAGTGAAGTTGGTGAGCCGTATGATGGGCAACTATCTCCTGCGGTTCGGAGAGGACTCAGCTGTTAGTTAGTACCCCCTTGGTTTCGGGGTGGACCCTTTCACTCTATTTTATTATATACGCTTAGCGAAAAGAATGTTTTTTGATAGACCTAGGACATGGATTCTATATGAACCAATGGATCGTGACAAGTCGTTACTACTAGCAATGACTTCCTCTTTCATTACTTCATCCTTTCCATATCCCTCTCCCTTGTTCGATCTTACTCATCAAATGGCACTCAGTTCATATCTGTAAATTCGATCATTTACAAGGTTCAAAGAAAGGGTGGACTGCAGGTAAGCACTAATTCTCTGCATTTCCGTGATTCAAAAACAAGGGCGTACGTAGCCCATTGTAGATTCCAGCCGAGAAGATTAAGGAATTGTGACAGCAACCATGTTACTTGCTAAATTGTGCCTATATCTACTCCAAAACTGGAGGCATTCATCTATTCATTCAAATACTACACTACATATAGTGAGGTTAGCCATGTTATACGCTGCTTACTAAAAGGGGGTTACACCTTCTCTCGCAGGCGTTGGTCAATACGGGATCCTACCAAGCCAGATAAATTATGGCCGATAGGCGCTTTGGATGCTGTCATAGTCGAGGCAATGGCCCGCTTGCTTTGTTTGGAAATGGACTCGATATACCATCTAAATTCCAGAGAGTATGGGGTAGCGAGGGGTGCTAGGTCTTTCTTCGCAAGCGTTTCCCGATGGCCTGAGATGGCTTGGATGGTGAAGTTTTCAATCGTTGAGTGCAGATCAGGGATAGATCACCACCTACTGGGTAATTTTCTTAGAGAGCATCTTGGTGAGGAAAACTCTGGGTTTGTGGATTTGGTTCTGAGATTTTTGGTGCGGGGAAAAAAATACAGATGCCAATCTATAGGTATACCGCAAGACACCTCTATCTCCCAAGTTCTAATCCAATGTTATCTTCACCAGCTTGACAAGATCTTAAAAGAGGTGTGGTACTTCTCCCAAGAGGGAGAACAGCCTTTGAAGGTGTACTATGCTAGGTATGCGGACACAATCTTGTTAGGCATTCCACGAATTCAAAATTTCTTTAATGCCGCTAGAGCTAAAGAGCATGCGCGAACCATACTCAAAAATTATTGCGATAAGTTAGACCTCGATGTCAGCTGGGAGGAGATTACCTCTGAGAAACTTCTCATTTTTCTTGGTGGGAAAAAAAAGTTTGACAGGGTTGCTTGTCTCTTTTACAGATAGTGGGGGCATCAAAGTTAGGATTCCTTTAAAGATGTGGGGGAAAAGTATTAGCACTGGTAGACTGGTCCAGGAGTTTAGGGGTGGCCTTAACCGTCTCACAATGGCAAACTTCCTCAAGCTACTCAATGAACACGTTGAGGCCTACCTACGCACTTCTTTCCAATATCCTCTATCTCAAAATAAAGTCGTTACGCATTTCTCGCTTCCGTTAAAAACAAGGAAATGCAACGAAAAAATAGGACGATTACGGAACTTTTTCTGTCCCCAACTTTTCCCACATTTATTCGTTTACTTTTTCGTATCACTAATTCAGGAAAGTCCCTCTATGGAGTGCCCGACTGATGTTCTCCGTTTTACGGATCCAAAAGTGGGTAACGCATTGCGATCTCTAGATTTTATGGCTGATGCTTATAATATGCCCGCTGCAGAAGCGAAACCTGTTGCCATCGTCATTTCAATCACAATTAAGGGAGACCGAACGGGTTCAAGGCATTGGGCAGAATGAACGCTTTTTCCTCTCCTTTATCCGAAGCTGTTGGATTTCTACCCTTAACCAGTACGACGATAGGAAAGATAAGTTGATAAGCGAACTCAGAAAAGGATCAATTCCAGAAGAAGAGACCTCGACTCTTAGTTTAGTAGAGTATAGTCCACGGTGAACGAACGAGTCCCTAGGATAAGTGAAATTGGTAGGTCGAGCTAAGCCAGATGATTAGTAATCAAGATTAGACCAAAACAACTACCGGGGAAATCCTCAACGTGATAAAATACTATGAGATGAAAGATGCAAATGGCAAGTCCTCAATGTGGACGATCCCCAGATATACTTCTGCTCTTCTGGGAAATTAGATGGCAAATAAGCATTCGTCAGGAAGGAGGGACGGACTTTGCTTTGGCTAAGGATGGGGATCAGGAATTTGCAAATCCTACTCTTTATCATAGCCATCCCTTAGATTATATATAATGAAGAAGAAAGGAGTGATTCCTCGAGTAGATTTATGTTTCTGCTGAATGAATAAATATGATATGAGATGGAGGGTCACACTTACGATGGCACGCACCGCACTTCGAGAGGAAGGGGTCTTCGGTTCGCATTCTTTTCATCGTCGAAAACGGTTCCTAGCGCTAGTTTGCGAAAAATCCCCTGCTTCTTCGGTTCAAACAGGAGGAGAGGAGTACGCATCCCGTGCCAACTACATAATGCCTGATGGCCAAACAAGGCTTCTGACTACGAAAGACACCACCCCAGCAGGGAAAGGCGTGAAGCGTAAAAAGCAGCTAATCTGGAAGTCCGGTAGTAATCGAAGTAATCCGTCAAGGCGAGCCAAAGAAGGGTCTCAGGAACCGATAAATCTGAAAATTGGCAATCCAGAAGTGGGTGTCGGAAAAGAAGAGACAAGACTTTCCCTCATTCATTCCTTAGATTAGGACGGGGAAGCTTCCTAGAGAGTAGTTAACCCGGGTTAGCTTTGATGGACTACTTACTGGCGCACGGTATTCATATGAGAAAAGGTTGTTCGTGGATAACAGTTGTATTTCTTTACTTGACCCGTACTTCCTTCCCTTAACCTGATCCAGCTAGTCTTTCCTAAGAGATAGGAAGCCGAGAAACTAAACAGGGGATAGCTATCGTATCGAAAGAGAAGCATCGAAAGTATAGAACCCCGGAGCGAGGGGAAGGTCGGATCCTTGACCGAGAGGAGGCCATCCCGAGTTGGTAAGAGGTTGGAAAAGAGGAAAGCAGCTACCCGACCGCGCTAGTTGCTCAATCCGTGGCTTGTGATACTAAAGAAACCAAGCAAGAAAACGGATGCTATGCTAGTTAGCGCTACGAGCAATCAAACGGATATGCTCAAAGGAAAGAACGGACATTTCTACGAGTGAACTCTTCATTCAATAAACAAAGCATTCAAGGAGCAAGCTGCCTTGACCAATATACTGGATCTATACCATCTGAGAAGAAAGGGGTGATTCCTACTATGACACCAGATAATCCACCAGAGAATAGTAAATCCTAAACTAGATAAAGCCGAGTATGCGAGGAAGCCTAGGTAGCTGTTTGATCGGAGGAAGCACGGCGGAAGGAGGCGGCTAGAACATTCCCTCAAGGAAGAAGCCATATGTTGTCTTACCATGAGCTGTATCCATTGGTCAAAATGGAAATCATTGGTTATTAGTTCGGAAAAGAGTATCAGTCCCGGATAAATCCACCTGTGAGATACACACGAAATACGTGCAGGATCATCATTAGAACCATCATACTTGCTGACCATCGATGAACCGATCGGATTAACCAACCAAAGTTGGCCTCCGTCATTATATATTGAACGGAGGAAAAAGCCTCTGTAACGGTTGGTCGGTAGTAAAAAGTCATAGCAAAACCGGTAGCGACTTGTACTAGAAAACAAGTAAGTGTAATTCCCCCTAAACAATAAAATATGTTGACATGAGGAGGAACATATTTACTAGTTATATCATCTGCAATTGCCTGAATCTCAAGACGTTCTTCAAACCAATCATATACTTTATTGAGATAGGTAACTAGCCCGACTCCCCCTCCGAGAACCGTATATGAAAATTTCATCTCGTACGGCTCAAGCAGAAATACACAAATTTTCAACGGATATTAGAAAAAAAGGTTAAAAACTCCATCAGCCACGGTATTGGATCGATTTGCCTTGAAGATATGAAATAAGAAAAATCCAGTATCGACAGGCCTAGTTCTTTTCCTTTGCTTATGCAGGGCAAGAATTTGTAGAGTTCAATCAGTACAATAAGAAATCAAAAGTATTTTGTGGGTCAGGCGACACCCAGATTTGAACTGGGGATAAAGGATTTGCAGTCCCCTGCCTTACCGCTTGGCCATGCCGCCAAATCCGATCCAAAATAGAGAAGAGAAAAATCTTATTCATACACATTCATTTACTAATTCTTTATCGTAGGAGGGGATTACTAAACCCTTACACTTCCAATGATATATCAGGCTAGCCCCTTACTTACTATGGTGTATGGAAGTAGACCGTATCGAGATGATATATGGAACTAAACTATCATTATTATTTAAGCATTTCTTAGGATGCATCCCAAATAGATAGATGCATTCCAAGATCCTATTCGCTATCCCTCAGATAGAGGACAGTCGAGGAAGAAGACACTGGTTGCTCTGCTCTGGTTAATAGGATAACCCTTCTTGTCTTGTATCGGGGAAGGATCCGCTGACTAATTACTAGGTGGTGGGCCTGTAAAGCAAACTAAGAGCGGGGAAGCTCCATCGATTCTCAAAGATCTGGTTGTTGATATTGGCATTGGCCAACAACGAATATTATTGTTTCCGTCCTTGCCTTCGGACGAGGCTCTTTCCTTCTTTCCAGCCCTTCTCTCTTCTTTCGGGACGTTGAGTATAAGAAAAGCTCCTTTTCTCAAGCAGTAGTTCCGAATCATTAATGTTACATCTCTAAATGAAACAATGCTCAACCTTTTCGATAAAGTACGCTATAAGGAATAACAAAAGATTGATGAATTCATTTCACATCTTTCCATTTCCACATTAGCACTATCGAAAGAAAGCTCCTTGCTTTTCTGATCTCACTGTCAGTAGTGATCATCTAGACATGACATAATAAGTCTATCTAATAAATATTGGAATTGCACGGGCAGACATCCAATGCATTTCGATCACATGAACACTACGAACCCAATGGATAGGGTCTACTCCAGTTGAGACTGATAACATGGATTCAAAACATTTCCCGAGTTGAACCAAGAAAGACAGATAGATGAGAATTGATTCATTTCACCGATGGCAATGAGTCAAGTCCTTGTCTGTCCACCTCTTTGTTTTCAACAGTCTTTGGAGCTTCTGGTACCACTGGTGTGATCTCATTCTTGAATGCTAACACCCTGGTGTCTCCTAACGCTACGCTTTCTAAGCAACCTGAGTGTTCTCTGAACTAGGTGAACAATCCAGGGCGATAGCGTGAAAGGGCCTCGTCATTGCTCATCCAGTGAACTACATTAGCCTGCTCGTGTGGAGCAGGATCTTGCATAACTCTTTAAAATTAAAGGGTTAACTCTTCCGCTTTGTATTTCTCCCCCACCCCAGTCCTTGAAGACCTAACAGTCTTCTATGGTATGGCCAAGTAGTCTAGATACGGTTAGGGTTGTTAGAGTGCATTATATCGTCTGGTCTCTTACTATCCGAGCATTTCTTTCCATTTTTGAAAACATCTTGAAAAAAAAATATGCTACGCCCTTTTCTCTTCGAGGTTGACTTCTCCTTTCTTCTAGTGTGGGGCCCTGTGATCTTGCCACCTTTCAAGAATTATGGCAAACGAGAAGCTTCCACGTGTCCTCTCCCGATTCTTTGCTTGCCCCGGGAAGGCGCAAGTAGCCCAACGACAGGCTTGTGTGGAGGACAACACGCAGAGGTCTTTTGGCGAAACTGGGGGCTCTTTGTCTAAAGGAAGGGCAAAGTCAACAGGCCAATCCCAGTTTCAGAATTGGAAGAAGCAGTAGGAGCCATCAGAAAGGCATGGGACAACAAACTCTCTTAAAGCTTTCTTCGAATAAGTCTTTCTTAACCGGCCTTTACTTAGTTATTATCCTCATAAGTGGTACTTGAGTGGGATTTAATACAATAGCTAGGTGGTGAGTGACGTACTGACATTTATGTGCTGACTGCTAACTTTACTAGAGGATGGATTCTCCTATGAGAAAACACACACTCCTGGGATGACTTCTTTTCTTTCTTCTGAAGTCAGTGTGCTTCTTTACCAGGCATAACATGATAATTCCTCTATGGCGTGTGCTCCTTTCCTATGTAATGACTTTCCTCCTTTTTCATGCCTCGTGCGCGTGCATAAGCTACGAGTTCCCTGACCCACCCTAGTTCATCGAATAGTGAGACTGTTCATTTTTCTTTTTTTAATGAGGAATTGACAACTCTTCTTTTTTTTACTTTATAGAGAGAGAATTTTTCAGCATTTACAATTCATATTAAGCAATAAAATAAGAAGAGACAGCTACATGAGTAGGCGAGCATTCATTTGAGCTGCCTTAGTTCTTCACAAGAAGCAAGCCCCTAAGATAAAAAGTTGTAGTGGGTGTCCTCTTTCCAGATGCGAAAGGCTTCTTTCTCTCTACTCTTTCTAGTGGAGATGCTAAAAACAAATGATTGAAACCTGCTTGCCCTCTGAGGCTTCATCAAAGCTTTCTGGTTACATATGCAAGCAACTATACTGACCCTCAAAATGAACAATCAGTCTATGCCTATCCATTCTAGAAATTGAGAATACAAGTATATGACGCCAAACTTCTCATTACCTATCTGCGTGATTCATCAACTCTTTGAGACAGACGATAAGACTCTTTCCTTTCTTCAAGCTACTAACCTCCCTTCCACTCTCCCACTAATACATTCAAGCACGAACTCCAACTATTGGTAATGCTTGCATCGAGATATTCGTAGAGACTAGCTATAGCCTTTGTGAGTCAGTGTCCTCATTAATTAGCCAATGAATTCACCACGCACCAGGACAGTAAGGAAGGATAGCTACATTTGTCATGCTTTCGTCATTACAAGGGACCTTCCAGTTCATTCAATAAATACAATAGAGTTTGTAAACTTTCTCACTATGGTTTGCTTGGTCATGACCTTGTAAAACCAAGTACTAGTAAAGGTACAAGGCCTTACTTAATCTTATTATGTGCAACAGCCTTATTCAACCTGAAGCTCTCATCCAAATGTTCGTGTGTTGCTATCGGATCGAAATAGAGGTCAGGGTTTGGCAAGAATGCTGCCCTTCGAGAAGTCTTTTTATGTTGGTTCAGTCTCCTTTGTCTATTCTGAAATCTGGTTACTTTTATACAAAAACTATATATTTTAATGGTATAGGCAAAATCACTATAGTTGTATCAGTCAAATCATCTACAGCCGGTTAGACATTTTACTATACTCTACGCGCGAGGCTATTTGCCTTACTTACCAAGCAGGGGATGAGCTATTCATGAGAGTTTGGAGAGTCTATGTATCCATTAGTTTAGCGTATGTTTAGTTACTCGAGTAGTAGTGGAATACTTATAGCCTTAACATTACGAATGTACTAGGATCAGTGTTGCCAATGAGACGGGTATCTCAATCAGTAGACAGAACCTTTATGTATTAGTCAATTCTTTCTATGTTTATTTATATACCATAAAGAGAAAAGTGGCAGAGAAAGCAGCCCTTAGACCAAAGCGCTTGAAGGTAGCAGATATGGAAAGAGTTAGTAATGCTTAATCTTGACATGTGACATATGCGCTTGAAATAATGAAAGTGTTTGCTTATATGGCACTCCTATTTCAGAACTTTCTAAGCTGTTGTTGGTATAGTGAGGATTCCTTTTGAGCAGGTAGGAGTACTATGGTGATGAATGATTCCTTTCTTGATTCTGTGGTAGCAACTATGAGAGTGGAGAAGATCAAAGTCGCTTCTATGCTATGCTGAATTCTTCTCCAAATTTCATCCCGGTTGAATTCGGTGTATGCGGGAAATCGTCGCCGATACTCTGTGGGGCTATCCGGTTTGCTCGCTCCGCCCTTTCACTTACTTCGAAGGGGATCGCAGACTACTTTCTTTGGGGCTATGCTAACTCATAGCAGCACCTATCACTAGAAACTCTTTCATTCCTCACTAGCAGTTCTTTGGAACTAGTTCCGTAGTACCTGTAAGAGCAGAACACTTCCCTCCACTCATACTCTTTACCTGTGGGGCTGTATGGTACTTTAGCTGGACTTTACACCAGCTCTATTCACTGATAGCGTTACTGGCTCTTTTCCAGCATTTCTTGAAAGCAGCTCACACTCACCGCTGCGCGCCTAGTTAGGCTTTGAAATAATAGGAACAAAGATCTTCCGCAATCAATGTTGTACTCAAATCCTCTCTGGCCGGAGAGGGGGATCTCTTAAGCAGAGTATTCCGAGTCTAGGGCTAGTGGAAGCGTTGAAGAGGGATATCGTTTTCAAAGAAGGCATGGGGCCCTTTCGTCTTTGTAGAGACTTTCACAATATACCAAGTGGATAATACCATCCAAGAGAGAAGGCCCATAAAAAGAAGCAGGCAACAAAACATCTTGATTTATAGGAATCAACGACCTCGCCACTGCAAAGGAGGAAGTCGAATGATTTGGATTCGGACAGGCTGTCTCGACAGTAAGAAATCGACATCATCATCTGTCTTTCATGATGGTGAGAGGCAAGATTTCGTGGTAAAGCACAAACCAAGCATAAGTGGATAGCAACTTATACTATGGAGGCAGAGTCTCCTCCCCTCATTTCGCAGCTTCTTTGCTCTGATCCTGATCTCTCTTTCGAAATTGCTACATGATTTGTGAAAAGTGAACAAATAGGTCAGCCACATAAAGAAGAATATGGGTGGTGTAAGCTTTCCCGCCTGATCTTTACCTAAAAAAATGGAAGTAGCTCGATTCCAGTATCAAGGAAAATGGGTTGTATAAATCTGATTTGATAAAAAGTTAAACACTAGGAAAAAAGATTCTTTTTAGTAATACTTTATAAGCATGGAAGACCCTAGCAACGTTAGGTATTACTAAAGATGAAGATCGAAGTCCATCCAAGTCTAGAAGTAAGCCCGAGACAAGTGAACAAAGGCTGGCGTAAGCACAAGGGCGAGCTGAAGAAAGCTTTTGAAGAAATTGGTTCTGACGTCGAAGATAGGCTAGCTAGGACTGAAGCTTTGAAGCGGATTGGTACTGCTTTTCCTTTGGGCTCAGGCATGGTTGACAAGCGGGACTTTCCCTTTTTGTTTCCCTTCGGAACTGGAACTACTGCTGGAGCATCCAATTCGTCAGTTACTGGCATGTCTGTGGTGAAAGCACCTTTTTTCAAAGCAAAGGCGCGCAGCGAAGACGGATGGAAAACCCAAATTGACTAAGCCTTGGCTATGCTATTAGTCTCAGTTGCATCAAGTAGCAGTACCATTCTATGGTCTCTTAGCTGGAGTTCCCTCCTTTCTGGAGTTCACGACTTCTTTTAGATGCCCGAATGTTGAGCCGATATAGCTTCTTTACAGCCGGTGGGAAGTATGGAAAAAATCATAGGCCTTTCTTAATACATAGAAACTACATCTGAGGAAGATGCGGATCTAAAGATACGTAAGAGGAGCTCAACCCGGCGGTAGGGGTGTATAGGAGGTGTTCCGGCAATCAACCTGTCTTAATATGTTGTTTGCATTATATAGATTAGAACAAAAGAGGATTTAATACCTTGGGGCCAGTTGCTTATACAGCACATATTGAGTTGTTGAAGTTAGGGCTAGAGCTACTAGAGCGGAGTTTGAATAGAGGACTTTGATTGAAAGAAGAGGGGAGAGAAGAAAAGAGTAAAACGAAGTAAAAAGAGTACGAGGTCTGACCAGTAGTATATTATCTTGAATGCGGAACATCGTTTTCTGTTGAAAAAATAGTAGAATGATCGATCGGAGGTTCGAATTGGCTTCATTTGCTTTCAAGCATCCCTTTTTCTGCGCTCGCTTACTTTTCTTCTGCATAGTTAGTGGCTTGACTTCCTCTCAGGAAGAGCCCCGTGATTCTGTGGAAACTACTCTGTCCTCGTCGTCTCTCGCCTCTGTAAGAAAGTCTGCTCTCGTTCGCTCTAAAGTCAATTTTCTATGGGATTTCCTATAGAGCAGAGCCCTAAAAGTTAAGCGAAGCCAAGCGAAGCTAACACTTTCTCTTCTTTTTTTTGAGACACTAGGCTAGAGCTCAAGCAAGCGGTTTAGGTAGAATGTATGTCTTTTCATACAAAGCAAACAAAGACGTTGACGTAGTTTGAATAGGGCATTCGCCACCAGCTTTGCAGTTTAGAAAAAAAAAAGACGTAGGGCTTGAAAGCCTTTAGCAAGTAATCCCTTTTCGCCTTCCCCTGCTTCCGTTCACTTCTCCTACTTCCTTTTCTTCTGTTTCATTCTGGCTGGACATTTCTGTCCTCACTCCTTCCAATTTCACTTACTTTACCCCCACTTCAAGGTGTAAGTGTTCACATCTAATGTAAATGGACTTAAGGTTCTCAGCCAATCCATGCCCAAAACCATGTATGTCATAGGACTCTAGTTCAATCACTCTCAAATAGAATTCAAAGTTATGCCCCTGCCCCACTTTATCCCTAGACATTTTCCTTCACTAGTCATCTTTTGTCCATTAGCAACTGTGATGATCATGGGCAAGGTTCTGGTGATGAGGAGCTTGTTCAATTTAGCCACTTGAATGTCTAGAAAACTCATGTTGCTACCTAAGGATTGTAATTGATTTTTTCTTGAACTTCCCCTTCAGTTTGAGAGTTTCTGATCCGGTCCCCTTCCAATGCATTTAATGAGATCCTGGGCTCTTCTACAGGTTACTCTCCTAAGTGGTGGATTGACTATCCTGCTTGTTCTGGATCTTGATGGTACGACGGGTAAGACCGAAGAGGCGGGTGAAAAGTACCCATTATATAGGTGAGGCAAGATATGCTTGTCCCGAGGCTTTCATCATTCCCATTTCATTCATCCGTTCAAGTCGGAGCCAACGATGTAAACCCAGAAGCATTCACTACGGTCATTCTCAGGGGGGGCTCGTTTCTGATTTCACAATCACTTGAAAAAGCTTTCCTATCGGGTTGACTACTACTCTGAAACGTTTGCCAGTGGATTTACGGAGCCAAGTCATGCTCAAATAATGGGCGGCCAAGGCTTTGATCTTTCTTTATAGAAAACAATATCCAAAATTGAAAGTAGACGTTGGAATCGATCTATTGAAGTCTGAAGTAGTAGTAGATTGATGAGAATCCTATCAGTATAGAACTATGAGCCAAGGTGAGTAGCCTACAGTAGAGCATAGCATGGAATTTCTGCCCTGACGGGACATTCGGTATACGACCTCTGCGTTCCACTGAATCATTGGAACTGCTGTGAGCCAACTCTTTCTCAACAGTCTAAAATGACTCAGTTGATGGATATAGCTAGCTAAAGCCTCAAAGGCAAGTAAAGAATCAGCCAACAAGGTTTGCCATAACGTGAGTAGTTTGACAAACGAACGCTTGACTTCCAGACCATAAAAACCTAATAGGTCTGAGTGAAAGATTGATTTTCGTACATAATGAATAGAAAGAATGGAATTTCCGATCGTACTCTTTTTTATGCCGGGGAGTTGCCGCTGGGGACCATGATCGAGAAGGCATTTTATTTGCCGTAAAAAGATGAAATTTATCACTTCCTGCCGGGTACTCGTTTTATGCTTATTAAATAAGAAATTCTCACTTGGTTGAGGGCAAAGAGAGCGGCTCCATTGATTGTGAAAGCTAGTCTGTTATTCCAGGAGTGGAATTTTCATTAAAAAGTTAGTAATTTTAAATAATAGGAAAGCTTGGTATTTTTGGTATAGAATGCAAACTTCCAGCTTCCTTGGATTTTGCAATATGACTGGTGGCCTAGTCTCAAGGAGCCGGTGCAATTTGGTACTTCATGTACTTTTTATTCCCAGCAGAGCAACTGGGTCACTAAAAAGTCCTTTCTTTTCATCATGGTGCATAAAGAACTCTCTCACAATTGCATCTAAATTGAAGTTTGAAAAAAAACCATTTCACTTACGGCGGGATGAGAAATCCAGATAAAATGTTCCATGTCAAATCCTGATGCGACAACTGCGGCTATGTGAAAGTTCAGTGACATTGCAACTGACATCATCCCGTAAAGGGTGTGTGGTATAAGAATGGTTCAAAACATGACGAAGCAAAACCAAAGAAACTTGGCAAAGAAAACCTAGAACTAGGAAAGCTAGCTGTAGAGAAGATGGATTCCCAGGAAGCTCAGTGTGAACATGCGAAAAACTTCACAACTCAAGCTCTGTTTACTGGCGCCTTGGATCGCTTTACCATTCACTTCGTGGAACTCGCTTGTCTGTCGCGTCGTATTCCTGAACCAAACCTGGAATGAAGCTTTAGCAGGCTCCTTTCATGTCTTCCACGTCACCCAGCTACTAGTTCCCTCTTTACGCCGTTCCAAGCTAGCTTGTGAATGAAGGATTTCCTGCGCAGTCGGAATATTAAAATAAGCTATTGCTCATTTGATGAAAAAGATTTGAAACGCAGACCTCTTAGCTTACATACAGACTTCGCCAAACCAGGCTGGCACCTTCTTAGCTTGCTTTGCTCGCTTTCGGGTAGGTATCTTCCTCCTCGCCGGGAAACTAACCCAAAACCTTCACATCGCAGGAGCGGATTCAACTGCCTTCCGCCGCCTTTCCTTATGGCTCGTTCCGCATGCTGTAATTAAAAAAGTAAGACTTTTATGCGTAATTTTAATTATTCATTTCATTGCTCGAAGCTGGCTCGTATTTCAGGTTTTCCTAGCGTATGTAATGTCTGGCCGCCCCTTCCTTGTTCAGGAATTCCTGGCCATGGGCGGTATTCACTTTATATCGCGTTCACAAGCTTCTTCTGGCGTACGTAATGTGAGGTCTTTCCTTCGCTCCGCTACTAGTTCTCCTGGGCCAAGATTGATTTGGGGCATCATGTTCAATTGTGAGTTGGACAGTTCGTTCCGGATCTGCATAGTCAGAAAATATCGTTCCAACCGGTCATGAAAGTTAGTGGAAGTGTATGACTGCTTTCTTTGTTAGGTGATTGATAGACTTTCGTTTTCCATAACTCTCGAGCTCATTCATCGTAGAAAGCGTGCATTGTGCTCTTCCTATCGTCGTATAAAGGTGTCTGTTTTTCAGAAAGAGAGCAAAGCTGCCAGAAAAGTAGAATGCCGTGAACAAGGGTGGTTTAAAATCGTGCGTGAACCCCAATTTCCACTCAATGCGATAAAAGCGGAGGCCTCTCTCTCCGGGCTAGAAACAAAAACGAAAGTGCTTGCATTCCATTAGCTAGAACCCGACAGTCGAAGGCGTCTAAAAAAACTGGTGCGGGACTGATCTAGAAAGATTCAATGAAGGAACTGGCCTTACTGAATGAAAATATAGCTCAGAAAAAATAAATCACTGTACGATACGGAATTCCCTGAAAGCGAGTATGGTAGAGACGCCTTCCTTGGAAGGAAGAAAAGGAATCCTTATAGCTTAAAATTCCACTCCTTGCACCTTCCAGGTACCCCCTCCGATACACAGCTTTACTGATTATGTTCTTACCATTAGCAACCATAACCACTATGGGAAATGTTTGTACCAGCTTGGCTTTGATTTCTTAACCTAAAGTTTCCTTTCCCTCAGAAACCAGCAATTCCCAGATCAGAAATCCTATTTCCAGCTCCTCTAGTTTTCTTAAACCAGTACTGTTTCTTTTTCCAGCAGGGATATTACCGAAAAAAGGGCTTCCGTTCAAAGCAAAGGATCTCTCCTCAGACTAATAGGAAGAAAGGATCTCTCCGAGGTGGTGGGGATACCATAATTGAGAAATATCATGTGCTTTCATTCAATTGTTAGATCAGATCATTTTTTTCAGAAAATCCTTGCTTTTAGGAAAGTATCATACCAAGACGAAGAGGAATAAGGAAGGGCGAAGCATTGAGAAGAATGAAAGCCTAGTGATTGCAAGCAAGTTTGGAATTTGTTGTACCAGGCACGGGGAGCCTGTTTAAGGCCATAGAGCGCCTTTCTAAGTTTACAAACATGCTGTGGATAGGTTGGATCAGTCAAACCCGGTGGTTGAAGCATGTAAACAGGCTCTTCCAAGTCACCATGCAGAAAAGCATTATTGACATCCAATTGATGTAATGGCCAACCAAAAGATAAGGCAATGGTAAGTACAACACGTACTGATGTGGGTCGAACAACAGGGCTGAAAGTGTCTGTGAAATCTACTCCTTCCTCTTTGCTCCGCACCTTTGGCTACTAGCCGGGCTTTGAAGCGTTCTAACATCAGCTCTTCTTTATACTCGGTAAACCCATTTACTGCTCCCGATGTTGCCCGATTGTTCTTATACCACATTTCTAAGTTGCACGGGCGGGCTACCAACTCACATTTTGACGGATCTAGATTGTGGTTGTGTTTTGCGATATCATGAAGTGTTTCGTATATTGTCGTAAGTGGAAAAGGCGCGCAGCGTTCTCGATCAGATCTCTTCCTGGGTTTGTCTCCGCTTTTCTTGGGCTTCACTAGTAAATTCTTCGTTTCATTGCTTGTCTCGTCTACGCCTGACAAGATAAGGTCAGAGTGCAATCGGTGCGTGCTTGGCCCGGACGTTAATCTGGCAATAAGACGCAGTATGCTTTTCTCAAATGGTTTGGAGTAAGAGTGTATGGAAAGGCGCGGAGTTCGGAGTGGAATCGGCTACCTCAGTGCTTGCCTACATCTCATGTGAAAAAGAAACTCGCTAACGCTCGGGCTTCAACTCCAAACTTGTAGCACTGGTCAACGTACTATTCCTCTTGGCTCTACTACTCTCAAAGAGCATTCAACAAAGAAGATAGCTCTCTAGATCCTATATAGCTAGCTACTCAAGATATAAGTGAATTGTCTGTGCCGGACTTGCATAAGTAGAGCTGGGTCAGTTCAGGAATCTGCTTACGTTGTAGACTAGTGACTCGTTATCGTCAAGATGGTAAAGGCTGTCTTTTCTCGCGCTTCAAACCAGGGGCATAGTTTCTTCTTTAGGTAAGGCTCCTCTCTGGAAGAAAATTTCATTGGCTCACTAGATACCGAGGCTGGTCAAGGTTCACCCAAACACGCAAATCGTAAACATAAAAATCCCTCGAATAAGAAATTTCAGAAATGTGATAGCTCGGGCACTTTCTTCGTCAACATGGGAATCCGAAACAAAGACTAGCCTCTTCAACAAGGGAAGGCTATCTGCCTACATCCACTTACATGGGACTACCTCCTTCCAAACAAACACTCTGATCATCGGCTCAAAATCGATCTGTAGGCATAGGAGAATGAATCGGATAGGGCTACTACTTATAGCAATGAGCCCGAAGCCTGAAACCTGAAACCATAGATTGAACACTCAAAGAGGATCAACCTAGTCAATAGATTGATACACAACCTGCTTACTCACCTAGGGTCGGTCCGGCTCCGCCTACTACTCCTACTTATCCTTTTTTTGAAGCTAGAAACAGAGCAATAGCCATACAATGGAGAGCATAACCTAAAGGAAAGGGATGGGTCGAAGGATAACTAAAGGTGACAAGTCGATCTATTTTTTAGAGAAGAGCTAGAGCAGTTGACAGCTCACTAAGGAGTCTGTCTCGTCTAGTAGAGCTATTATCCAATGGGTCACCAGAGTAGAGATGACCTTTTAACCATAGCATCTGACTGTATAAAATGGCAAGGTGTTTGTTAGTGCTTCCCTTTCTTTATCTAGCAAGATATCAATACAGGCAGGCTGATGGCTAACCAGAGAATCATTGCCATAGGGTTCTCGAGAGTCAACCCTGTCTGGCCTACAAGCTTTTGGAGTTAGAGAATCTCTATGAGGTGTAAACTGATGTAGAGGATCCAGACAAACAATACCCTTGAAGAGTTTTATGAGCATAGTCATTTCACTATACTATTAGGTTTGTCATGACATCTTCCCTCTAACTGAGTTCAAAAGACTATT